TAGATCCAGATCCCAAAAACAATAAAGCTTTAGAATAGGCATGAGTGATCAAATGGAATAAAGCCGCTCGATAAGAACCTATACCTAGAGCTAACATAATATAACCTAATTGAGACATTGTAGAATAGGCTAAACTTCTTTTAATGTCTCTTTGAGCAAGAGAAAAAGTGGCTCCTAATAGTACTGTTATTACACCTATTAAAGAAATGAAATTCATTATATAAGGTATGTCTATGAAAAGAGGAATAAGCCGAGCTACAAGAAAAATTCCTGCTGCTACCATAGTAGCAGCGTGTATAAGGGCCGAGATAGGAGTAGGTCCTTCCATGGCATCAGGTAACCATACGTGGAGGGGGAATTGTGCAGATTTAGCAACTGCACCGACAAATAATAAAGAGGCGCACAAAGTAGCAAATAAGGAGCTGACCCCATTATTATGGATCAAGTTATTAGCTATTTCGAACAAATCCCGAAATTCCAAACTACCTGTTATCCAATAAAGACCTAAGATTCCTAATAATAAACCAAAATCTCCTACACGATTAGTTACAAAAGCTTTTTGACAAGCACTTGCGGCAATCGGTCGTGTGAACCAAAACCCTATTAATAAATATGAACACATTCCCACCAGTTCCCAAAAAATATGAATTTGTATCAAATTAGAACTAGTAACTAATCCCAACATGGAAGTATTGGAAAAACTCATATAAGCAAAAAATCTCAAATATCCTTGGTCGTGAGACATATAATTGTCACTATAAATAAGAATCATGACTCCAACAGTAGTAATTAGTATTGACATAATAGAAGTAAGTGGATCGATCAAATATCCAAACTCTAAGGAAAAATCAATATCTATGGTCCAAGACCATAGATATTGATAAATAAAACTTCCATTTATTTGTTGAATAGACAGATTGGCCGAAAATCCCATAGCTATACTTAACAGAAAAATACTAGGAAAAACCCATATACGACGAATATTTTTTGTTGCTGTCGGAATAAGTATAAGTCCAAATCCTATTGACATAGTAACTGTAAGTGGAAGAAAAGGTATTATCCATGCATATTGATATGTATGTTCCATAAGAAAACAAACAAATTGAGATTTTTTTTATAATTAATAATTGTTTCTGATTCACCAATTCTTATCTCTTTCGAAAAGAACAATAAACAATAATAATGAAAAAAAATAACAAAAAATATATAATATATAAAATATATAATATATATAATTTAATATATATATATATATTATTTGTTATTTTATGTTATTTGCTTTTTTTTTATGTTAAATGTTGAAAGTTAAAAAAACGATCTATTCCGAACAATACATGTCTTTCACATACAACGATAAATAAAAATGAGTAACCCTTTTTTGAATGGCAGTTCCAAAAAAATGTATTTCTATGTCAAAAAAACATATTCGTAGGAATATTTGGAAGAAAAAAGGATATTTAACTGCAGTAAAAGCTTTTTCTTTAGCGAAATCGGTTTCTACCGGACATTCAAAAAGTTTTTTTGTGCGACAAACAAATAATAAAGTCTTGGGATAATTGGAATTGACATAGCCCGAAGAGCTGAAAATTTTTTAAGATGAACGATTCACATTAATTAATGTATTGAACTACTCAATATTAGTTATAACTAGCTGCTGTGGTATGTAGAATAAGCGTTTTCTGTATATTGGGCTCTTATTAAGAATAGTATTTTTTCCCTATCCATTAACTTTTCACAATAGAAAAAAAAAATAGGATTAATATTTTCTATTGTGAATAGTACAATTGTCATAGAAATTTAAACTCTTTTATTTTGCTATATGCCTAACCTAAAACTTAATTAGTTTGGTAAATGTTACCTTATTTATATTATATACATATACACAATGAAGAGTATTAATACTTAATGATACTAAAGTATCGGAATCGTTAGAAAAATTCCAAATGGATTTAGTGATGAAATTGTAATACATATGAGATCTTAGTTATTTGATTTTTTTTTTCAATGAAAAAAAAAAATCAATCTTTTTCATTTTGAATCCGATGAAATCGGATAAATGAAAAACAAATCATCAAAAAAAAAATAGAAAGAAAAAGGACAATTCTTAATTCTATACCTCGACTGAGAGCAAAACTATCGAAATTTCAACTGTATCGGGGGAACTTAGTTTATAGTACGTGAAAGTTGATTGTTAAAACTGAACCTAGGACGATACTAACTAAGGATTATTTTATTGAAGATTCAAATATGAATTTAAACGAGTCTTTTTTCATCGATTCTAATGTTTCCTAAACTATATTGAATCCTTGATTCTTGACGATTCAACATGAAATAAATATTATTATTTCAAGTAAGCCGCCATGGTGAAATCGGTAGACACGCTGCTCTTAGGAAGCAGTGCTAGAGCATCTCGGTTCGAGTCCGAGTGGCGGCATCCTATAAAAGAGACACAATGTATCCTATAATGTATTCAATTTCCGATTTCAATTCTGTAATGGAA